GTTTACTGAATCACATGAAATTTTATCCAACTCCATATTTGGAATGAAATGTATGAACTACGTTTGAACGGAGGAATAAAGAGAATTTTCTACTTAAATTGGAAGTTGCAACAGATCAAAATGGAAAGGAATTGATAAAACAGTCCTAGAAACAGAATTCTGTCACTTAGACTTATTAAAGTTAAAGTCATAAGGTTTTGTATATAATAGCAAAACAAAAAGGATTTCAATTATACCATTATTATGATATTACATATTCGAATTTGAGAAAAATAAAAGGATTCGGTATTTGGGAGATAAATACAAAGACAGAAAAATCAGAAACAACATAGGATCCATTTTTTTAGCACTTAACCGTCTTTATGTTAGAGATTTCGTTATTCAAAAAAAAACGATTCGCAGAGAAGAGAAATATTTCTACTTTACTGATTTTTGAATAGAATATGATTTGAAGTGTATAAGAAGGGTTGCACTTATTAAACACGTATGCGGATAGCTATAATATCCGACTTCTCTTTTATTGCTGGTTCTATTCGGGACAGTCCGGGTCGTGTTCTATCAAAAGAGAATTTCTATTTAATAAAAGAGAATTTCTATTTAATGCAAAATTGAAGTGAAGTAGGATAATTTTATGATAATTACCTATAGACAATATATCTAAATAATAGATATCTGTGTAACAATTTATGTTCTGGGGTTTACATATACTAATATGTTTTGTTATAATTGAAATTGAGAAGGATTTTTTGATTGAAAAAATAAATACTGATTAGTTCTGTCTCAATTTGTATTTTCTTATGTCATTAGGAAAACACAATTTGCGATTCAAATCCCAGAATCGTCATTAATTCGAACTAAGCAGTCAATAGTTAATGGTTCAAGTTTGTCGGCTGAAAATCCACATTTGATTTCTCAATAGAAAAGCCAGAGAATGTTTTTAGCATTGTGGATTTTCCAATACTATACAATCAATCGAAGGGATGGATAAAATCCAAAAAGGGTGTTTCTTTTAGGAAAAGGATTAAGGAAAACAGGAGTCAAAATCCAAATACAATAAAACTTCAGCAATCTGGGAAAATTTTCATCTATTTTGTATTATTTTGGCGGCATGGCCGAGTGGTAAGGCGGGGGACTGCAAATCCTTTTTCCCCAGTTCAAATCCGGGTGTCGCCTGATCAACAAAAAAACTCGAAATCTCTTCTTCTCTTCGGTTCCGCTTATAGAACTTGCAGAATTCTTCCCCGTTAGAAGCAGAGGAAACAGACTGTTAATGCTTTGTTGATTCTAAGCATGTGGTCTGAGGGTTTTCTAAACAAAAAAGAGTGTGAATGCTCGTTCGCATCTAGGATTCAAGGAAATATTCGAATCTACTGGTAGAGGGTCTATCAAGACTTCACGATTCCCTTCTATTACTAAGGGAGTGTCTAATGACTGGATCTTGAATCAGATTGTAGAGCTTGAATAGGAAATCTGATTCAATTAAGAGTTTTGGAAGGAGGTGCAATATACGACGGACTCGCGAGAATCTCCGAGTGCTCAGGTATCCAACCAATATTAGATTGGATTGATAATTGACTTTTATAGAAAAAAGGGCAAACAGAAAGAATTTCTTTGCGGCAACCCCTAGACAAGCCCCCTCTTTCAGAGCGATAATGGGGAAGGGGGGTACCGGATCAAATGGGGAAATAGAGGTCTGTAATAGATAGAGATTTCTGGTTTTTCGTGATTTCTCCCTTGTCTGTTTTTACTTACTAAGGTCAACAAAACAAAAAAAAAATAGGCCTTATTATTCTTATTCCTACATTTTCCCATTCCCTTCGGATCTTACTACGTATTTTGCTTGTGTTTAATCTTTCCCGATTCGAAATCATAATCGATTTATTGGATTGGTTTCTCGATAGTGTTCGGTCAGAATCCCTTTTTGACTCTGCGCCATGGATTCCACTATTATTAGGGAGGAATAATGGAAAAATTCCTTCGTATTTATAGAGATAGGGGACATAATTCACATGGATATAGTAAGTCTCGCTTGGGCTGCTTTAATGGTAGTCTTTACATTTTCCCTTTCACTCGTAGTGTGGGGAAGAAGTGGGCTCTAGAAGTACTACTAATTGAGTTGAGGAATCAAACCGTATCAATCGTTTTATAGATCGTTCTGCAACGCGTTTTGAACTATTTAAAATCAAAATCTCTGAATTTCGAATCCCATTGGACTCCAATGGAGTTATCTATGATATGAATCATACTCTTTCTCTCAAAGAGATATTTCAGTGATTCCCGTGTTTGTATTTCGAAAAGAAAGGGATTCCGATGATTGGAAATTTCTTCTAACCTAAAATTCTTCCGAAATTTTCTATTTCAATCAATGGAATGAGCTCTTACTATCTTTATAGATAGATACTGAGAAAGACTAGACTTTTTTTTATTTCTTTCCCTCTTTATTGTTCAAAGAAGAAGACGTTTTGTTAAGTGTATACGCACTTTCTATGAGAAATGATAT